GGCCTACAGCCATTATGTGGCATAGGGGTTACATCCCGTAAAAAAGTGAATCGTATACCACTTTGACGAATAGCTCGTAATGCTGCGTCTCTTCCGAGACCGGGACCTTTTATCATGACTCCTGCTCGTTGCATACCTTGATCTATTACTGGACCAATAGCATCTTCTGTTGCAGTTCGAGCGGCAAAGGGTGTCCCTTTTCTCGTACCCTTGAATCCACAAGTACCGGCCGAGGACCAGGAAACCACCCGACCCCGTAGATCTGTAACCGTGACAATGATATTATGGAAACTCGCTTGAACATGAATAACTCCCTTTGGTATTCTACCTACAATTTTACGTAAACTAATACGTACATTCCTGCGTGAACCAATACCTACAATCTTACGTAAACTAATACGTACATTCCTGCGTGAACCAATACGTACATTCCTACGTGAACCAGTTCTCGGTATAGCTTTTGGCATATTGTATCATCTCATAAATATGAGTCAGAAATATATGGATATATCCATTTCATGTCAAAACAGATTCCTTATTTGATTTGTACATTGAGCCTTTTAGCGTGTCTGATTATACTTGTCTTTGTTTATGTCTCGGGTTGGAACAAATTATTCTAAGGCGCCCCCGCCTACGGATTAGTCGACATTTTTGACATCTTTTACGAACAGAAACTCTTATTTTCATATTTGTCATTCCTTATCTTAATTCTGAATCTACTTCTTGGTAGAAAATAAGTTTCTTGAAATTTTGCATCTCGAATCGTATTGAATAAAAACCAGCTAATCTTTTGAATCCTTGTTTTCGTTGTCGTTGTCGAGTCGAGAAATTATACGTCCTCTGGTTGAATCATAACGACTTATTTCAATTTTGACTTTGTCTCCACGCAGTATCTTGATAAAACTACGCCGGATCTTTCCTGAAACATAACCTAGAACCAGATCTTCATTATCTAACCGAACCCGGAACATGCCATTGGGAAGCGATTCAGTAATTAAACCTTCGTGAATCCATTTTTGTTCTGTCATTGCAGGTAAAGCCCCCTTGAAGTATCAACTAATGGAGGAGAAACGATATTAAACAACTCACCCTCTTTCTTTTTTTTTTTATAAATAGGAAGAGGATCCCATTTGGATATTAAAATGATTACCATATATAACACAAAATTTCTCCGCCAATTCCTTCTAGTCGAGCCTCCCGGTCTGTCATTATACCTCGAGAAGTAGAAAGAATTACAATCCCTGTCCCACCTAAAATTCTAGGAATTTCTTGAGAGTAAGAATAGATTCGTAGACTGGGCCGACTGACCCGTTTTAAATTGAAAAATTTTCTATAAGGGCTTTTCCTATTCCTTCTATGTCGCAGGGTTACAACCAAAAAATATTTGTTTTTTTCTCGATGTTTTCTGACGTTTTCGATAAAACCTTCTCGGAAAAGTATTTTAACAATATTTTCGGTAATATTAGTAGATGCTATGCGAACAACCCTTTTTCTAGCCATATCAGCATTTCGTATCGAGTTTATTATCTCAGCAATAGTGTCTGTACCCATCATGAACTAAAATTATTGGTGTCTGAAAATTGGATATAATTAACATGTTTTTCTTTTTTTTTTTTATTGGTTTATGAATATTTTCAAGGTATATGCCTGAGACACAATCTACGAATTAATCTAGTTCTTAATCTATTTCTTTCAAATACCCCAATCACGATCTCATTTTATTTTATTTTATAATACCTCGGGAGCTAATGAAACTATTTTAGTAAAATTGAATTCTTTCAATTCCTCGGGGATTGCACCAATAATTCGACTTCCTTTTGGATTTCCTTTTTGATCAATCACAACTGCAGCATTGTCATCATATCGTATTATCATACCGCTGTCACGTTTAAGTTCTTTACAGGTACGGACAATTACAGCTCTGACTACTTCTGATTTTTCTAGGCGCATTTTTGGGACTGCTTCTTTGATCACAGCAACAATAACGTCACCAATATAAGCATAGCGACGATTACTAGCTCCTATGATTCGAATACACATCAATTCTCGAGCCCCGCTGTTATCCGCTACATTTAAATGGGTCTGATGTTGAATCATATCAATTTTTTAGTCTATTCTTCCAATGCAAAGGATAAAGAAAATAAAAGAAATATTGTTTGTCCAAAAAAAGAAACCTGCGGTTTCATCCCCGAGACTCATTTCTGTCGGTTCTACATTTTTATCCCGAAATAATTAATTGAGTTCGTATAGGCATTTTGGATGCTGCTAGTAAAATAGCTCTTCTGGCTCGATTTTCGGCTACTCCACCCATTTCATATAGTATTCTCCCCGGTTTAACAACAGCTACCCAATATTCAGGGGATCCTTTCCCCGAACCCATACGTGTTTCAGCAGATCTTACTGTAACTGGTTTGTCTGGAAATATACGTACCCATATTTTTCCACCACGGCGTGCATTTCGTGTCATTGCTCGTCGACCTGCTTCGATTTGTCTAGATGT